CTCCCTCTTGAAACATTTCCATAAACTCGAGTCTTATTTCCTCTTCTTCCGGCAGCATTTCTCCTTTGAGCGGCATTTCCTCTTCTTCTTTCGGTGGAGCTTCCTCTCTAGGTTCTTCTTGCCCTTTTTTTTTAATTCTTCTTCCCGCCTTTGGAAAAGCCGGAACGTAGGGGTCATGATGATCCAGTGGGAGGGATCTTCCTCACAAAGCCAGATAGTTTTAATAGCTTTAATTGTAGTGATGGTAGGGGGATGTTGGAAATCGGACACTTCCTCGGCCCAGCATGTTGAGACCAGAGCGTGACTAGGGAGCGATTTAAAACTCCCATTTTTCGTTGGGGTTCTTGGGAGCTTCCTGTTCATCCGCCACGTTGATTTTTCCTTCTTCTATGAAATCTTGGATTTTCAAAGTATAGCTTGCATCCGTCGCATGACCCGGTCCCCCCTCATTGGGACCTAAAAAAATTCTGCCCATTCCTTCCACCCCCAGATACATACATACTTTTCTTCCTTTCTCCCATAAAGCCTCCTTTCCTGAATCTTAGCTTTTCTCTTTCTTATTTATTCTTACTACTATCACTTTATAAACCGGGCCGGCTAAAAAAACCGTAACGTATCAGGGTCGTACGCCTGGAACAAAAAGGTTCGTCGTACAATTTCGGCGATTACAAAAAGAAAGGAGTATATCCCTCTCCCTTAGTGTCTTTCCCCTTCCGTCGTTCAGGAACAAACACTTCGCCTAATTATTTAGAATCCCGGCCCGGTTTTTCCCCACTAACCAATTACGTTACGACCACTGAACAAACTTGGTTGACGAACATGGTTTATGCGCCGCTAATGTAGCGGCTTGTCGAGCATTTGACAAACTCACACCATCCATTTCAAATGGGATTTGTCCCGTGGACACACGAGCAATCCAACCCGTAGGATTTCCTTTTCCTCTTCCCATTCTTACCTCTGTAGGTTTCCCGGTAATAGGGAGATCTGCGAGAACTCTTACCCATATCTTCCCATTTCTTCGGCTCATAGCACGATGGAATTGTCCGATTATAGCCCGACGCGCTGCTTCAATGGCTCGATATGAAAGACGACCCGCTCTACAACTTTTAGTGCCATATCTTCCAAAACCCAGTTGTGTACCGTCCGGTTTGCACCCCTTACTACATCTGCCTTTACGATATTTACTATATTTCGTACGTTTCGGGTATAGCACGTCCTTTTTTTTACTATATGAAATCCAAACTTTGACACCTGAGATTCCGTAACGAGTAGATACTTCCGCAGGAGCATAATCGATTTTCTGGTTAAATACATTACGAGATGTTTTTCCATACTTTCCGCATTCAGTTCTAGCTATTTCTGCGCCTTCTGATCGACCTGAACAACATATACGGATCCCCTCAACCCCTTTTTTCATTACTAATGGAATATCCTTCACTATTTTACTAAAAATGGAGCGAAATGATCTTGTTTTGTTTCTCAGTTGAAAAGAGATGTCTTGAGCAATCGGAGAAGCACTTTGATAAACAGATTTGATCTTGACCGACTCAATTAAGGTATTAGTGTTTGTTCTATTAGACAACAAAGATCGCATTTTTTCACTTCGTTCAAATAAGAGTTGTACCCGTACGGAATTCTTCTGTTTCTCAGTATGATCTCTATCATCATCTCTATTCCCTTTATCAATTCTCCTATCCCACCTAGGTCTATGAATTTCTCTATCAATTCCATTACCTTATCCTTACCCATGAGGTTCCAACATTTGATCCTTAATTTACCTAGGAGTTGTTCCCGGGCATCCTCAAAAAAAGGTTATTATACGGAAAGAAAAAGGTAGCACCGAAGAAAGGAAAGAGCGAGATGGTGGTTTTTGTTGTTCCCGCCAAGCGAAGATCATTCGCTTGGCGAATGAAGTGGGTCAACCTATTTTTGGCTTCGGCCAAACACTTTTTTCGCTGGTCGAGCTTTCTACAAAAAAGCGATGCGAGAACGTATTCTCTTATCTAAGCTTCTTCCCTGTGCATTCGCTCCCCCATCGTAGATGGTTCAGCCACGCCCGGTGCCACGAAATGATTGAGAACTACGACGGGGTCGAAATGCATTTTTTCTTTGTATTCAATAAGTATTGCATGACCGAATAATTCAAGGAGGGGCGCACTGCAGGAGGGTCCTTTTAAGTAGATGACTCGTCGGGCCGTCGGAGCGGGACTTCTTTGGCAAAAGAACTTGAATAACTTCGTTTTTCTGAAGGAGTCGTCATTTTCTATCAGGAACGCTATGTCATTTACAACCCCGGCGTATTTCGGATGCTTGAAGGCCCTGCTGACCCGAAGTGATTTAGAAAGATTCTTCTTTATCGATGGCGATCGGTCATGGTATCCATAGCGTTGCTTCTTTTTCGGCCAAATCCTAATTTCGTTTTGCTTCTCCCGGTCGTCGAGCCTGATCGACTCGACTCTTTTCCCTGCCCCCGGCCTCTCACTTCGTTTCGTTCTTCTTCTGTATCGTCGCTTGAATGAAGACACCTGATCGGCCCGACTTTCCCAAATGCCCACCACCGGCCCTTCCCCTTTCCGGGTCTGGATTTTTCGCGTCGTTTCAGTCGTCGTGGTCGACGGGGAAGAAAGAAATGAATGAATGTTCTTTTGGGAAAATGTAGAATAATACACCTACCGAGACGAAAGCCAAAGGTGAGTCTCGTAGGTGGACGTATCGAACCGAAATAAGATCTCAGATTGACATCTTGATACACTGATTTACCATAATAATAAATAGAGTCAATGGTGACTCCGCCGTGGGAAGAGCCGCTTCTTTCTTGCTTGATAGTGGGGGCTTCCATTCACCAACGCAGACTAAAAGTGCTCTCCGAACCGTGCTGGATAGTCACCCATCACACGGCTCTCAAACCCAACCTGTGGTGGATCCCGGGGACAAAGTCAAAGCGCTTGATCCTTTGCCCCATACTTTGAGATGCTCCTCCCCGCCGATCAAGCAGCGACGCTGCTCGTGATAGGCTTAGCTTTAAGCCGCTATCGTTCGGTTCGAATAAGTCAAGTCCCTTCGGTCGGTTCGCTCAGGTGGTCTTCCCTTATCTTCCCTAACGTTCAGAGTTGTTCTGGTTTGAGAAAGGAGCACCGGCCGAGCGCCCTGAATGAATAAGAAATGGACAGCAGAGGGAATCCATGATTCTTATTCAACCGAGTTGAAGCTAGCAACATGTCGATTACACACCGGAGGTTGGTAAGAACTGAGGGACAATGCCCCCTAACCTAAGTGGGCCTACCGGCGAAGCAACTGGTACTTGATCGGGCGGTTTGGTTTCGTGCAACGCCCTCGCAGCAGGAAGAGGCAGTTGTCCTTTGAAAGGAAACGCCCTTTGTATAGGGTTCCAAACCTGCGCACCCTGATTTAAAAGCCCTATAGATTCTATTAGTCAAGCCTAAACTACCTGACTCTAACAAGTAAGCAAGTCAACTACCTTATTGAAAACTAAAGCGCTAACGCGCCTGACTTATCTTATATTATTAGAATCTAAAAAAAAGCAACCTTCCGCCTTTATTGATATGATATAAAACAAGCTTACTTACTAATAAAGCGGCAACAAGCACCTTCTTTCTAAAAAGTAAAGTTTCGCGCTTGTTGCTTTATCAAAATTGCAGCGTTAGCGCTTTACTAATAGAGAGAATCTCAAGTAACTTCTCCTTTTCTACGAATCTACAACTCTCTTTACTGAGCGAGACTCCATCCATATCCCTACTAGTGGTTATTTATTCTGAATTTTCCATTCTATCATTTGACAGCTTAAACTAGGCTCCATTTTAGATAGGTTTTCGGTCTTAATCAAAATAGGTCAGGGGCGCGTCAGAACGTTCGGTGGCTGCTTAGTCTCATCCGAGAGTCTAATCTCTTTCTTTGTACTGCTTTTTTTCTTTGAAAAAAAAGAAAGAAGGGGTTCGATTTAGGCTCCTTCCCTTCCACTGCATAGCTGCGCTAGCAGGTACTACGAGCCCTCTGTCCCGCGCATCTAACCAGCTCGCGTGGTTCACCGGTTCCACCGAAAACTCTCATTTGTTGAAGCGGAGCATAGTGCGCTTTAGGCGCCGAGCGAGAAACGTCTCTTCTTTCGTTTCGGTTTATTCACTGATCTGAAACTGAGCACTTGTTTTCTTATTGATTCCAGGGGCGGCGGCGTTCTTGAATGAAGTATATCCGAACCGAATTAGCACTTCTCAGATCAGGCTAGGCCTCTCCAGCGGAGCTGGGCGCCGGGGCCCTGGATGCGCTAGCGATCGGCACATAGGGGAGTGGTTGCCCGGGTTTCTCGGCCTGGTATCCTGCACCTCGCGTTCATGATATCTACATTCAACTGTGCCCCGGAGACACGGTCGAAGCACGCCCGCCCAGTGTGCTTCTTTCACGACATGCTCTGGTCCCGGGTGTCTTCCAGTGGTCTTCTAGCGTTAGAAGAAGTCGTGTCCGTCCCGGACATCTGCAACGTCCTCCCACGCTTTTTTTAATATAGGACAAACTGAAGGAAAAGACTGACCCATTCGGTGACTTTCGCGGTCGCCCTCACTGAACCGACTTGAATCTGAACTACGATTCAGATCCATTCTTACAGATATAGGATTTCCTTTTCGTGCCATATGCGCTTAGCTTAGACTTTACTTTTTCCCCCCTTTTTTCCCGGTCCAATATTTGTTCTCGAAAGTCTTCGTTTCCGTGTAGAAGCAAACTCTCCAAATTTATGACCAACCTTTTCTTCAGTGATCTTACAACGAACAGGAGTTTTTCCATTGTAAATTCGTACGGAGCAATCAACGAATTCCGGCAAAATAGAAGATCTACGTGACCAAATTTTCCTGTTCAAAAGAAGATCTCTCTTCTTCTTCATTCTCAACAGGAATGCATCAACAAAACTTCCCTTCCATATAGATCGTCGTGGCATGAACTCAGAATTTCTTCGCCGCCCCTGCCCGAAATCCAGCTTTGGTGGGCTTCCCTCAAGGTGACACCGAAGGTCTACCTCCTTTCGTGCGCCCCTCACCTCCTCCATGAGGATGATCCACTGGATTCATTGCAACACCACGAACAATGGGGCGTCTGCCTAACCACCGGCTTTGTCCAGCTTTTCTAAGCTTACGTGCACCATGGTTGGGATTGAAAACTATACCAATAGTAGCTCGGCATCGGGAATCAATGAGTTTTTCAACACCCGAAGGTAGCCGCACAAGCCTAAGAGAGAGTGTAGGAGGTGCTGGTTTCTTCATTATTTTAGCAAAAGTTCCAGCGGCTCGAGCCAGCTTTGCACCTTGACCTGGATGACATTCAATATCATGTACCCATCTTCCTATACGTATATCGGCTAATGGTATGCAATTTCCTATTTGAGAATTGAGATCAAGTATCTCGTATCTATAAGCAAGGGGCGTGGCCAAGAAGCAGCCAGCTGACTCCACTCGGCCTTTCTTCGCTGTGGTGAATAAAGTCTTAGTATGTATGGGCATTCTGGGCGGGTCGCAATAAGTTGCTGGTCGAAGGTTTAGACCAATTGCAATTCATCACCATCTTGCCCGCTTCCAATTGATGACTGGCTATTATATAAGTGTTGACCTAAGCCCCTGTGCTGGGGCTCGGCTCCCGAACCGTACGTGAGCTGCCTCGTACGGCTCTTCCTAAGAACTTGAAGCCCTCTCTCTAAATAAAAAAGACTTTTTCAAAAAGCCTTCGCCCTCCTATTCAACGGGGCTATTAGAGAAGCTGCTTCGTTCCTTGACTTCTTTGCTCAGTCAAGCTTCCTTGTTCCTTAGTGTAGTCTCGGTCCATAGTTTAAGACTCCGTTCCTTATAGCCTAGTCTATATCCACAGCGGACGTGACTCCGTACCGACTTCCCTTTGTAGACGGCTAAGTGACTTCGTAACCTTAACGTACTTTCTTTCTGACTATATCATAGGCCTTCGTCGGGCTTTCGTCCCTTCGCCTATAGGCGCTTCGCTATCGCTCATGACTTGGTATAGAGTCCGTGTAGTCGTCGGCCTTCCCACCAGAAGGCCTATGATATAGTGGTCGGCCTTTCGAATGCCTCCTTCCTTACTTTTCTGATAAGCCCTTTACGACTATAAAGGACAGAGGGCTGTTCACCTTTGTAAACTTAGCTACTTAAGTACTACTCTAAAGGAAAGGCGAACGGCATTCTGTTGTACAGCTACTTAATATTAATAGTACAACAACTGTCGTACTACTAAAGTACCAAGGGGTTCCCTTTGTTTGAATAAACGCCGCCTATTTGAGTTTACATTCATTACAAAGTAAACCAAGCCTAACCGGTCACGACATGTTGTTTGTTGATATTTATTGAGGAGTTTAGCTGACTGAATCCATAAACCGTCAAAGTCACCGTCACTGGTACTTTTTGACTCTATAGGTAGGTATAGGTATTGGTGGAGCTTGCGTAATGTAGTAGTAGTTAGGGTTGCATTGAAGTAGCGCTTTTTTTGAATCTACTGAAGTACCAAAGGCGAACGGGGCTCCCAGGCCGGGACGTCTGGCAGAATGCTTGGCCTCCTACGCTGGAAGTGACACCCGAAGGGTGAGCTTCTGGCGGTTAGCTTCTAGAACTAGATAAGATAATAGGCATTAGGCATTCTGAGCTGGAAGGAGGCAAGCAAATGAAGGGAGGCATTACGGGCCGACTACAAGAAGCAAAGCTTCGTAGACTCGACAAGTCGCTTATAGAATGCCGACTACTAAGTGAAGACTTTCCCCACTTCATTTAATAAGGGAAGCGGAGCTTAGCGAGCTTTATAAGGCCGACCACTACATAAGCCGCTGGCGGAGAAAGCTCGAAGAGCTCCCTTTCATTCGTTGCTAAGTCAAGGTCCCAGGTCTCCGAGTCAGCCCGCGCTTTTTCGAAGAATCCCGCACCCATGGGCATACGGCCTGGCAGGCCTTCCCTTTCCGCCGGAGCTTCATGGGCGTTGCCCCGTTCCCCAATCAGATGTTTGGATGTGAGCTATACTCCGCGAGGAGCCAAACGGGCGTATGGCCTTGCCTTGCCATTTGACCTCTCTTCCCGTGTGACTAGAAATGCTCAGTGACAACCTCTCAATTGTCACCGCCTGGCCTCTCTTGCTACCACGGTAGCACCTAGTGTGGTCAGCACCAATCGTGTTCGGGCAACGAAGCTTACACTCATTCACATTGGTTCATCCTGCTATGCCCCGGGCCTTTTGCTCTTCTAACGTAAAAGGTGGCCGGCCATTCGTCAAGGCCCAGGAATCCGCTGGACATCTCAGCGGCGGGATTGGATACCCGCATCCGATCGAAGTTCCGTGCCCCCTAAAAGAAAGGAGAGCTGTTTCTAGGTGGGTCGCTTCGCGCAAGACATTGCTTAGGACCAACGGGTCACACGACAGGTGCACGATCTACTTTGCACGCTCCATCCTTCGGCCCTTCGCCTATCGGCTTGGCAGGCAAGCCCGTCTTTGGCTTCGATTCGTTATGATCAGCAGCTCCAACAAGCCCTAAAGTATCTTGCCGCCTAAAACTCTGCCAAGAAAGCGCTGCTTTAGGTTTGATCCTATGTGCCCAGAGAATGCTATGCGTTCTCCACTTTCGGACCTCGCAAAGAGAGAACGTGTTTTTTCCTCTTAGTTTCTCTCTCATTCGCGGAGCGAGGAAAGCAGTCTTTGCCCCAGCTACCGCTATCCTTGGGAAACCAAAAGAGCTATCGAAGGAAAGGGACGCAGTCTCTCCCTTGGCCTTTGGAGAGGAGAAGGCAGAGAAGAAAACGTCCTTCGCGCAAGTTTTTTGCTTCCTGCGCCCTTATTAGTAAAGGGGCTCTTCAACCAAGGAGGCATTCTGGTAGGAAGGCCGACCACTACATAAGCCGCCATCAGTCCAGGAGATAAGCAAGCTACTTTTCTTTGATCCACCTTCCCGGGCAGGGAAGAGAACGAAAATAGGCCGCGGATGGTGGTCGTGGTAGGTTCGAGGATCTTACGCGGCGGAGCGAACTCCTCTATCATGTTGCATTGACTCTGGCGGCGTAGCTGCACCCCTCGATCCATCGTACTGGAGCGATCCGAGAAGAACGATTAGGGTCATATTCTATCCTTTCTACAATGCCCATAGACGAAGTGCTTCGTTTCAGATCAATTCTTCGCTGCAATCGCTTCGATCCACCCCTCGGTGAAAAACCGTAATACGCCCTGAGGAATTCCTACCAGCAGACTTCCCTGTACTCCAAGTGAATTGTCTAAGTGCTCTCCCCTCTTTCCTTTTTCTCATTTACCATTTAGATTCCGGGGAGTCTAAACATGTAAGTATGTTGTTTACAGCCACTATTTAATGAACTAATGAATTCGGCGTTTCCAGCATAGCATAAGTATATATAATAGGAAGGAAAGAAAAAGGAGAACGGCATTATAACGTAACACTAATCACAAAAAAGAAAGGGGATATGGCGAAATTGGTAGACGCTACGGACTTAATTGGATTGAGCCTTGGTATGGAAACCTACCAAGTGAGAACTTTCAAATTCAGAGAAACCCTGGAATTTCAAATGGGCAATCCTGAGCCAAATCCAGTTTTCTGATTCTGAAAACAAACAAGGGTTCAGAAAGCAATACAAAGGATAGGTGCAGAGACTCAATGGAAGCTGTTCTAACAAATGGAGTTGGCTGCGTTGCGTTAGTAAAGGAATCCTTCCATCGAAACTTCCGAAAGGATGAAGAATACCCTATATATACGATATACGTACTGAAATACTATCTGAAAATGATTAATGACGACCTGAATCTTTTTTTAGAATGGATATGAAAAAAGAATCGAATATTCATTGATCAAATCATTTACTCTCTGATAGATCTTTTGAAGAATTGATTAATCGGACGAGAATAAAGATAGAGTCCCATTCTACATGTCAATATCGACAACAATGAAATTTATAGTAAGAGGAAAATCCGTCGACTTTAGAAATCGTGAGGGTTCAAGTCCCTCTATCCCCAAAAAGGCCTATTTGATTCCCTAATTATTTATCCCCTCATTTCTTTCGTTAGCGGTTCAAAATTCGTTATGTTTCTCATTCATTCTAACTATAATCTTTCGCATTCACAAATTGATTTGATCAGAAAATTTGTTATTATCACAAGCCCTGTGATACATATGATATGCGGACAAATCAATATCTTTGAGCAAAAGGAATTCCAATTTCAAATTGGAATGATTTACAATACATACCATTACTCATACGTTAATGAAACTTTGGAAGTTTTATTTTGGAAGATCCAAGAAATTCCATGAGGCTTGGATAAAACTTTGGAATCCCTTTTTATCTTTTTAATTGACATAGACCCAAGCTATCTATTAGAATAAGGATGGTGCGTTGTGAATGGTCGGGATAGCTCAGTTGGTAGAGCAGAGGACTGAAAATCCTCGTGTCACCAGTTCAAATCTGGTTCCTGGCACATGAGTCATTTATATGAGTATCTATTCTACAAATTCCTTGGTATGGGTCGACATACATATTCATTAAGAGTATGAAATCATAATAGTATAAATCACTATACATATATATACATTTCAGGGTGTGGATATATACCTCTTAGATTTCTAGAATATTTAGAGATGAGTCAAAGTATATGTATAGAAAATATGTATAAAAAATTGGATTTTGTTTCCTCTTCTTTTTATTTGTTCATACCATCTTTCCTCTCCTTCAAAAAGAACGTTAATACTTCATACATATTCAAAACGATCCATTTTTGGGTTGAAAGTACTAGTCTAGCGGGGTTGAAGGGTGTGAATAGCCAAGAGGTATCTCAGATAGAGTACAAATAGAATCTGGCCCCCTTCATCCTTTTATTTCTTTCTATTTACTTTTTATGTTCTATTTCTTGATTTTATCCCATGTAACTTTCTGGAACCTATCTAAGTGATGTGCGCGGTACATAGTTCTGCATCATGAATTATTTGAGTTTCATCTTATATAACATTGACCCGGCTCATACGAAAAATTCTATTTCAAAATTTGAAAATCTTAATGAACCCCTCAAATTTTCTTTTTTTAGCCTATCTATAATATGTGAATGAGACTTTATCTTTCTGATCTATAAGAGAATGTACAAATATTCTTTAAATATTTGGAATTGTAGTGAGTTTCTGATTATTCAATGAGCATCTTGTATTTCATAAAAATTAGGAGCAATATAATCCTTACGTAAAGGCCATCCTATCCAACTCTCAGGCATTAAGATACGTTTCAGACGGGGATGATTATCATAAGAGATTCCCAACATATCATAAGATTCCCTTTCTTGAAAATCCGCACTTTTCCAAACCCAGAAAACGGACGGAATTCTTGGATTGCTCCTTGGAGCAAATACTTTTATGCATACTTCTTCCGGTTGATCTATACCATACTCTATTCTTGTAAGATGGTACACACTAGCTAACAGTCCACCTGGTGCTACATCATAGGCACATTGGGAACGTAAATAATTGTAACCATATACATATAAAACGACAGCAATGGAATGCCAATCCTCTGGCTTTATTTGTTCTCTATTCCTTGGTAATCGAAGCCCAAAGATCTATGAACTAGCCCATGTTTGACTAACCATGCAGACAAACGACCCTGCATCTTTTTTATATCTCCCCATTTTGATTTGTATAAGTGTTATAAGTATTTTCACATCATCTACACGTTTGAGGGTACAGTCGATATCAACTGGAACGTATCCATCACAGTTTTAGAGTGCATCTGAAATGGTTAAGCTATTCAACTCTCTATATCTGATCGCCTTGTCGAGATCCAATTGATCTACATTCTCCTGCGTTCTATTATCACATGCACCAGAATTCTCAGGTTCAAGAGCGTGTTTTTCATTCAAACTTCCGTTTGTATTTTCCTTCTCTACCCTTGCATCAGGCACGGGCACACTAGCTTTCACCTTAGAATTGGATACCTGTGTTGATACCAAGGATTCAACATAACCCCATTCTTATTATTATTATAAAGAAAATGGGCTTGTTCCTCATTCGTAGCAGCATTAACTCGTTGCACTTCATGGTCATCCAGACTAGGCGCAACCGAAAACCTACCAATCCCACGCTGTTCTTGATTTTTCTTTCGATCCGCTCGTGTGACTGGCTTTACACTCTCAGCAGCTTTCGAAGTCTCACCCTGGCCCGCAACTGGTTTCTCCTTGGCTCCATTAGGGTTCATAGTATCATCCTGCAAAGGTTCTTTGCCTTTCTTTATAACAGGTTTGGCGTTGCATTAATCTAGGCTGTGGCCTCTCATACGACAGAAGGATTTAGATCGGGGATTCTCGTAAATGATTCGTTGCCAGCGCCCAAACTTTCCCATCCCCAGCCAAATACGATTGGGCATATCCTTCAAGAGATCAACCAATACGCATACTGCGCAACACTAGGGTGGTCGTAGATCAGCTGACTGGGGCGTCCCATTGGTGGAACTCAGCCGGAACCTCAATACTGTGTAGTGCCCGAAGAATTACTACGTCATTTGGTCTAGTTTAGTGATAGCGGTAGGTCAGCTTGGTTCGCTGTGGCTCTAATGCCGGCGATGAAGCGGGTGTGATAACATTCAGACCTATCTGAGACTAAGAGGGGCTGGTTACAGGAGGTATTCCTGTAAGCCTTGTAACATTCACCCCAAAACCAATCGTCACTGGTTTCGGCACATTCTTGTCGCCCTCTCTCCAGGAATAAAAACCTATGCCTTTCTCAGTCTGGTTAGGCTTTCCGGAAGGTTTTCTGGTGAGCTGTTATCAGATTGGTATGGTAAGATGGATGTTAGTTGAGAGCTGTAAGCCCGATTGGGGTTACGTAGAGAGACTTACTTATAGAGGATCTCTCTCGTCGACGACGATGCTTCTTTCCTCGTTGAGCAGATTGAGTGAAAATATTGGACTCAATCGCTCTGCGAGTACTGTAAGTGGTACTACGAGGCGTTAATGGACTATGGACGGCCTATGGAGTGATCCACGACCACCCTTCCATCTTACTTTCTAAGAATCGGCTTTCTTGGCCTTAGTATTTTCATTTGAAAGAAGGAGCGTCTCGTATCTCCAGCGGCAAAGGGATTCGAACCACTTTGAAACCTGTCAAATCACGGGGAAGCGAACTTTCTATCAAACAAAAAACAGCTTCCTCTCCGACGTCGAAAGAAAATAGCAAATAGCTAAAGGTTTGGAACCCTGGCCTTATCCAGTGTCCTCCACATCGTCTCAAAGTTCGCGAAAAGCCAAGCCTGAGAAGGGAGAAGTGTTGGTTAGCCTTAACACATCCAAATCTTCCGCGGTAGCAGCCACTGTCTCGACCTTTTCTGTCACTAAACCCACCTCATATGCCCCCAACAAATTATTCCTCCTGCTACTTGGTAGCCAGCTGTCTCATCACCTGGGCGACCTATAAGACCTCCTAGGAATTTGACGCCATTGGGACAACCAACCGGTTTTCAAAGTTTTGGTCGAAAGGGGCTCTTAACACTGCTAGCACCCAGACCACCACCCAATCCTCTTCCCATATATAACCCAAACGCTCATTGTTAATTCAATCAAGGTCCGGGCCATACAACTGATTGGTGCTTTTCTCTCATGCATGCGGTCCAAGATCTAATTTTTCAAGGCAAAGTAGTGGTCTCTTCATCCCCCAGCAGTTCCAACTAGATTTTCCAAAGCCCTCTCCCGCCACATTCGGTAAGTGCACCGGTAGGGAGCAGCGCATCTGTGAATCTCATGGAGGATGCCCAGGGACAAGAAGACCTAGTACACCTGATTTCTTCAGCATCAGATGAGGATGGTCGTAGATCAGATGGGGTAATGGAGTCTGAAGGCCTTAAAATAGTTTTTCTGCCTTTGTTTCCAATACCGGTGATGATGACGCCGTAGCATCGTGCTCCAATAACATCGATGAAAGGCTACCCTCTACGAGGATGCCTAAAATCAAACCTACGGATGTCTATATCCGGCTATCTTCAAGCTTTTTGACTCCGTAGTCTTTCTAATACAGAGATCCAAGAAGGTGTCTCTCAGGTGTCACAAAATAATGACACTACATTCCAATGCTAATATATTAGATGTTCATAAGATTAGGAGATTTCGTAGCATGGGTCTGCATTTCATCCATTTCGGCATGTTGCAAGTAGGCATTAGACCTCTCACTAGGAAAGATCTTAATACATCTGCATTGGTTTGTGCATTAGACACTCGTCATCACAGTTTCAAGGATGCTCTTCTAGGGGCCGTGCAAGCACCCTTGCATGATGGTCCGATTTACTTCAATGTCTATCCCAACTTCACTTGTTCCTTATCCGACCCCCATTTAAACCGTTCATTAAGATTGAAGATCAAAACCCATGGTTTCAACATGTTGGAAGGTTCCTTAGCGCCCTTGTCATCGTGTGGCGGGTATGTTCTCAGGTGTTCAACACCATAGTTCCAGCTACGAAGCTACCACGTGACCGGCTATCAGACATGTGTGACGCGGTCTATCTACAGGCCAGTCTTGATGGTCAGCACATTACTCCAAAGCGGAGAAATCCGAACGAGGTGAAGATCCGGGCTATTGAGTACAAGCCTCGAGATCTCATACATTGCGAAGTGGTTCGGTACGCACGTCAGATGATGGTGTCCTCTTGAGCTTTGAGGACAAGGAAAAAGAATCTACGCCATCCTTCTACGGTCGAAAATCCATTTCAATGCTGCAGCGTAGCGTGGTGGATTACGGGGATGAAAGTCCTCGATCTTGCCACTCATCTGACACTTGAATTTAAGGCAAAAAAGAGTACTGGCGGGACTCCCGTTCGGTCTAAGCCTCCTCGCCTATCGGAGAGACAGGAGCTACAGAGGGAACATGAAGAGTACCTGCGTGACCCACGTAGGGAAAGATGGCTAAAGGATGACTGAGGACTCAAGGATAAAAATCCGAGATGACTGGCTGGCATTCAGGCCTTTCTCAAGAAGAAAGATAGCACTCCTAGACTACGTCTATGAGAGTGTTTACAGCAAGTCCATTGCAGCTGCTTACAAGCCTGTCTGGGTTAATCCATCACTTGGAACAGATCGAAGCTACAGTATTCCCTCTATTTGATATCTTACAAGTGGATGGCGATGCTGCTCATTTAGCTCAGCTCATTGTGATGACCAAAGGGAAGCCAGAAGGTCAAAGTCTGATACATCAACAGCTCAACTGGGCAAACAGTGCTCTGAGAGCTATAGACGCTTGGGGTCCTGACCCATGTGATGATGTCTCTCAGCTGAAGGCTGTTAAAGTCACTTATAAAATGGATCATCAGAAGGCTGTTAAAGTTCCACGCCATCGGAATAAATAGACCAATTGAGATCGATAGTGATCTCGACGAGCCTGACGGAACGGAATCCAATCTAAGGAAGACCGAGTCAAACGGGAAAGCTACCTTGAAGTTCCAGGCATCATTCATCCCTATCCTTTCCAGAGGCCCTCTGACCAGAAGCCGGAATCGTCTTCTGCTACAACAAGACAGGGTGACATGGGAATTGAGATAAGGGACGGAGAGGCTTTCTCGCTCCTACCACCCCCGGGAAAGAGAGAAGAATCAGGCGACTAGCCGCTGGGAATGAGAGTGGCGATGTGCAGCAAGCATGTTAATCGTCATCAGATTACAGTAAATCAGAGTACTCAGATAGTACGGGAAGTGACGAAGAGAGCTTGGCATCAACTACTGTCACCGAGTCAGAAGAAATTTCCAGCACGGATGGTGGAGGAAACAAAGCCATCAACGCTCTTGGTAAATTTGCTAGAGCTGCACCAATGAACCTCTCATTCATATGAAGACAAGTCCGTCTTTCCTTCAGGGTTATATCATCGGACGATCTATCCGGATGGATTGAATCAGTAGCGGATTTACAAGATGCTGATGTTTATGATGACCGCCGTACATCGCGGGAGGACAGAGTCCACTGCAGGCATACGTACTGATTACACAGGGATTCAATGGATCTTGATCTTATCGAGTTAGTTCTGCCCCCTGTGGGGGATAGGGTAATGACATATAGGCTATTCATATCCTAATGAAGGTCTTAATCTCAAAATTCAGCGTTCTTCCTGTATCATTATCACAATTGCTTCCGCAGCTGCTGGCAGCCAAGTTGGTTACACCCATACCTCCCAGACCAGTATCAGATCCACCTCCCAGGAATCATAATCCTAATGCCAGGTGTGAATATCACATGGGAGGAGCAGGGCACTGGACTGATAGATGTTACAATCTGAGACACCGGGTGCAAGATCTTATTGACAAATAACTTCTGAAGTTTGAACCACCGGAAGAGAAGCCGAGTGTGATGCAGAATCCGCTTCCCTCGCATGGGAATGATAATGCTGGTCCATCTAGTAATGCAGTCAATGGCCAGAAGGTTATGTTCGATTCATCGCAGCTCATCACGCCTCGTGGAGCCCGAGTTCGAGTGCGTTTTGAAGAAGAAGGAGCTTCGCCCGGGTAGCTCACGACAAGCAAAAACTCACCAAGCAATGGGTTAGATAGAGGAAAGATGTCGCATCAGCGGAAGACCAAGCTCAAGGGCCATCTCGAACTCGTCCCAACATCAAGAAAAAAGGGCCGAGAAAGTTCGATCCTCTGCCGTTCTTACAATCACAGTGACTTCCAGACTTTATCACAGCAGGACTCATCTCCCCTGTACCACATATAACACAAAATTTCTCCGCCAAATCCACTGCCAAAATGGTATAATCCGAATGCTCGATGTGATTACCATATGCACGGAGCAGGCCATTGGACTTCCGACTGCTACGACCTTAAGCATAAGATTCAAGACCTCATTGATCAGAAGCTCTGGAACCCATCCAAGGATGTAATCAGCACCCCACAGAGAGCATTCGCTCCATGGTACCCCATCGCACCTACTAGTGCTAGGCTCCGCTCGCAATTGAAGAACGCCCAGAAGTAGCAATGATAACCGTTGGCAGGCAGAGGCCAGTAAAGCAGAAAGTTCCTCCGGAGATGAAACTGGATCGACCTACTCTACTGTGACATCAGTAGCTCCTCAAATCGACCAAGGATTCTTATTACCTGCTGCAGATTTAGAATTCCCGATCATTGCCTACCAGCACAGTGGGGCCCCTGTTTATCAAGCAATCTATACACCTACCGCTCTCACTCCTCTATTCGAGAGAGGGGCACTGATGCCCGCTGCAAGTTGGGAATTCCCCACCATCGCTTATCATTTGGATGGTACGCCCATAAACCAAGGAAAGGATGAAGATGGCCACACCTGGTGGGGTGACTGCGACTGCGAAGCCTGTTTTGAAAATGCTCAGGAAAGAGAAATAGAACTCGAACTCGAAAGAGAGCGAGGACCCAAACCCAAACACAAGAAGAAGAAGAAATCCTCGCAGCAGAAGTTACGAGAGAGGTATGAAGCAGGTGACCCAGAGGTCGATCTCCTTGGAGAACCCTCAGGAAAATTCGACTACTATGTCTTGTACTCAAGGAGCAAACTTTCATTCTCCACTACCCCGATGATGACACCTGAACCCTCGTGGTCAGATACCCCAAAATCTGATTCCGTGGCCCGGAAAGATGACAGTTGGGAGGAAGGATTGGACCCCTGATGATCGAAAAAAGGCAACCATTGGGAGGTTATGAACAGGATTACCATGGTCAAGAAGCTCGAGACTATGCTGAACACCATCTCAAGAAACAGGAAACAAACCGCATTCTATTTTCCGTCAGTAATTCGAAGATTACCCTTTTTGAGTTGTGCCTCTTCCAAGTTCTTACCCCGCCTCCTCGAAATAGACAGGAAGGGTTATAGGTAATAGCCTCTTTGGGTTAGAAATAAAGATTTTGAGGGTCAAATGGTTTCTTGAGGTAAAGGACTTCAACCTCGCAGGGTATGATGAAAAGCTCTCACCAGGATTGTGTTTCCGAATCAACATTTCCCTCTTTGTGATAGCTGAGAAGCGTTCTAAATACTTTTCGACAAGGAGGGCAAAAGATTGAATTGAATTGAATACCTGGGGAGAGTGAAGTACCATTCCATAGCTTGATCAGTAAGGCTCCTGGGGAATAGTCTGATCATAATACTATCATCATGAGCCACTTCAGCACATTAGGCGGGTGGGCATAAAAGGATTTCACGTGCGTAAGGGGATCCCCCTTTTCGCTATGTAGGTTCAACTACCTTTTGATGTGGGCCCTCTCATTCCTTCCAAATCTAAGGATCATAGGGTTGAGGACCTCTTCTCTCAAAAAATACGCTGTGTGGGCAAGTCGATCAAAGTAAGAGCGGGGAGGGAATGTTTACAGTTGTTGTAGTACGACTTTTCATTTCCTGTTCGGTCTTTCAATAAGTAGTCAGCTGCAGGCTAAGAAGCCTCGTAGTCAGACTTAACATTGATTGAAGCAGCTGTTGGAGAGAAGGCACCAGTCAGACCTGCAAGCACCGGGTAGTGCGCAGCGGCAGTTTTCAA